CAATACGTTCGCGGATAATATTACTAATTTCGTCGGCTTTAATTGTTGCCATAAGTATTTCTTAATTATTTTTTTTTCTTCAAAAAAAAAAAAAAAAAAAAAAAAATGTGCCTACAGAAAAGGACTAATAGTTTTTTTTTCATCGCTCCAAACATGCCAATATTGGCACTAATGGTACGTAAATGTAACTCCTTGTTCAAACAACTATTCAGAGTTCCGAGCGCTCCTTGTAAAGCTTGTTGGAAAACCCGTTGTCGGACTTGATTAATTGCTCTTTGTTGTTCAAAATGAATGGTTTCATTTTTGTAATTTTCTAATTGATCCAAAGTCTTATAAGTTGAATTAATCAAATTGAATTTTTCTCGTTCTATCTCAGAGTATCCATTCACTCGAAACTGATCTGCTTCTATTTCTATTTTTCGTAACCGGGCCCGGGCTTTTTCCAGCCGTTCAATGGCCCCTCTCTGCAGTTCTTCTGAATTTCGAATACTATTCAAAATCCTCAGTTTGCGATTATCTAATAAATCACTTAATGAAAGTAGATTATCTTTCCATTCATCTCAAAACTTCGATGATCCCTTCCCGAACCAAACATGAATTTTTCGATTCATTTGGCTCTCCCACTCAATTACGTCAACTACTTATGTATGGGGGGGGTTCCCATATCTTTTTTTAATGTAATGAGCCTATCCTCTCCCTCTCTTCTCTATTCATATTCCAAAATGAATCTTGCGACTGATCCCTAATCCAAGAACAGAATATTCGGAGGACTCTTCTGACCAAATCAAAATATATAATTGTCAGCAAAGTTGTTTCTTTTTTTCTTCAAATCCAAAGAATTCTTCTTACTTTATATGGAGGTCATCGATTCAGCATAAATAAGGGTTGGTTGAAATACCTATTTTTCCAATATTTTCCAATAAAATTTAAAATTTCCAATACCAATAAAAGGCTCAAATCTTTTTATCAACATGAGTGTTTTATATCGAAAAAAAAAAAGTCCAATAATTATTATTAATTATTCATTTTGAAAACATTTCTATTCTATAGTAAAACATAGTAGTAGAAAGAGTACCGGGCTGTGTCTGGACTTCAAACGTTAGCTTTAACCATGTTAATGGTCCCACATTATTGGTTTGGTTGATAGAGAATCAAAATAGATTTACCAACAAATCACGAAATGCTATGGTTCTTAAATATGATTTGAAATTTATTCAGAAGTAATTCGCGGAATCATGCACCCTTTTCCCTTTGGTCCTAGTTATAACGAAAAAAAGTGCAGCTGGTTGGGTCCAGCCTATTCTTGAAATAAACAACTCGCACACACTCCCTTTCCAAAAAAGATCAATACACCAAGTACTACACTTAGATTTATTGGATTTGTTGCTAAAATATCGGTATTAAGCCCGAAACTCCCGGCGAATGGCCAGTTAACCAAAGAAACGAAAGAATCGGTTACATTTTTCATATGATCTCCTCTTTTAGATAGACTAAAAAAAAAAGTAAATTGCCCTTCCTATTTCTAGGATTAAACAAAAGGATTCGCAAATAAAAGCGCTAATGCTACAACCAGCCCATAAATTGTTAAAGCTTCCATAAAAGCCAGACTAAGCAATAAAGTACCTCGTATTTTTCCCTCCGCCTCGGGCTGTCTCGCGATCCCTTCTACTGCCTGGCCCGCAGCAGTACCTTGACCAACTCCAGGTCCAATAGAAGCAAGCCCAACAGCCAACCCAGCAGCAATAACGGAAGCGGCAGAAATCAGTGGATTCATGATAAGTCCCTCGCACTAAAATAAAGAAAAACTAAAGAAATCGTTAATGATACAATCGTCCAATAAATTATGACTTAATTATTCCGTCACTAGGATTCGCCCAGCCAAAGTAACTAAGAACTCCCAATTGGCGTAATGGCGTAATAATAATATTATTATTGAACCATCAAAACTTTTTAGATATCTCTTTTTTAGTTTCGATCCACAGGCACAACACAGGATTTTTGTAAATCCATACGACTTTTGTTCTTCCATTTCTTTTTTCGGAACCCTTTTTTGAATTCTTCGTTCGTTTTCTTTCTTTCATCTCTTTATTTTTATTGATTCAATTCCCAGTCAAAGCATCAAAGCAAAGACGAAATCGAACAATTTCTATTAGAATCCCTATCGAAATTCACAATAATCACAAGAGTAGGGTGGATTAGATATATCTTTAGTTCATATATAACTAGCAATATCTAATATCCCATATACATGTCTTTCTTACAGAACGTAAACCAACGATTAATATCTTAGACTCCAAGTATTCGTATCTTAAAGTCAATCGTATTCTAGAACCCTTTTAAAATTCAAAAAATACACAAGAGTTGGCATTTGATTCCATATACCTAATTATGTACCCCTCGCCGAATCACCCCGTTTTTTATAAATCTCTTTTTTTTTTTTTTATTTTTTTCTATTCCTTTTCGTTATCATTATCCACCAGGCTACAATCGAAATATACGAATTCATTGGGGCGAATCATTGCATAGAACTAAATATCAGTATTTGATTGAGGTACGGCCATGCAATTTATTATATTAATATTCTCTTTTGGTCAATCGTTGAATTGAAGAATTGACTAAAATCAACTAAAAGGGGAATCTTTTTATAAAGCATCTTTCTTTTCTTTTTTTTTTAATCACCCGCCTGTGATACTATAAGAATTTTTATTCAACTTATCGCTCTTGGTATTTGCTATTCGAATTGAATGAACAAAAATGAACAAAACAATATAAATCAAATATTAATTGGCGGGGAGAGGGGGGGATGATATAATAAGGCCAAAGAGGAATTTGAGGAAAAAGATCCTTTAGATCTCTTTCCTACAATTCCCCAATATCGTAATTTTTTTTTTTTTCTACGACTCTTGATCGTATATGCGGTATTTGTAGATTTATGTTTGGATATGTATTTTTCCTAAGTAGAAGTATAAGTAGATTATCTTGAGTTACGCATCCATTGCTTTTGTTCTAAGCTACAAAAAAAGACTATTTCGAAAACGAGTCAATGATGTCCCTCCATAGATTCGCCTATATAAGCCGCAGCTAAAGTTGCAAAAATAAGAGCTTGAATACCGCTTGTAAATAATCCAAGGAACATGACGGGTATAGGAACCACTAAAGGTACTAAAGAAACAAGAACAACAACTACTAATTCATCGGCTAATATATTCCCAAAAAGTCGAAAACTAAGTGATAGAGGTTTTGTGAAATCTTCTAAAATGTTAATGGGTAAAAGAATTGGAGTCGGTTGAATGTATTTACTGAAATAGCCTAATCCCTTTTTGGAAAGACCCGCATAGAAGTATGCTATTGACGTGAGCAAAGCTAAAGCAACGGTAGTATTTATATCATTCGTGGGTGCGGCTAACTCCCCATGAGGTAACTCTATGATTTTCCAAGGTAAAAGAGCACCTGACCAATTAGAAACAAAAATAAAAAGAAACAGAGTTCCAATAAAGGGAACCCATGGGCCATATTCTTCTCCAATCTGAGTTTTGCTCACGTCTCGAATGAATTCAAGGACATATTCGAAGAAATTTTGAGTGGCAGTCGGAACGGTTTGTGGATTCCGAACGGCTATAAAGGCTGAACCTAATAAGATAGCAATTACAACCCAAGAAGTAATAAGTACTTGGGCATGGACCTGGAACCCACCTATTTGCCAATAGAAATGTTGTCCTACTTCCACACCGGATATATCGTATAACCCCCTTAGTGTATTCATGGAACATGATAGAACATTCATATTGCCCTCTGACCGAAATAGAAATTTAAAAAGAATTATTTTGATTCAACCATCTTCTTTTCGACTTGTCTACTTGAATTGTCTATTTTGAATATCTGCTAATTGCATAATATCCACCAGGTTTGTCTCTTTTCTTTTGTGCAATTCAGGAATAGTACCCAATCCATAAATCTATGGAGTTACCAAAATAATTTATTTATCTTATTATTAATCAAGGATTTCGTATATAGCTAGAGCGACCCTCACAAATTGCGAATACTAATTTGTTAAGAATTAATCGGATTGAGGCTATAGCGTCATCATTTGCTGGAATCGAAATATCTGCGAGATCGGGGTCACAATTTGTATCGATTAAACAAATTGTTGGAATTCCCAAAGTGATACATTCTCGAAGAGCCGTATATTCTTCTTGCTGATCAACGACGATTACAATATCGGGTACCCTCGTCATATATTTAATCCCGCCCAGATACGTTTGCAGACGCGATAATTGTCTCTTCAAAATAGCGGCATCCCTTTTGGGAAGACTGTTGAGTCTCCCCCCTTTTTGTTCCGTTCTCAAATCCCTGAACTTGTGAAGTCGCGTTTCTGTAGTGGACCAATTGGTTAACATACCGCCGAGCCATTTTTGATTAACATAATGGCACCGAGCCCTTATTGCAGCTCGCGCGACTAAATCAGCTGCTTTATTTTTAGTACCAACAATTAAGAATTGTTTTCCCCTACTTGCTGCATCAAAAACTAAATCACAAGCTTCTGATAAAAACCGAGCAGTTCGAGTCAGATTTGTAATATGAATACCTTTATGTTTTGCAGATATATAAGGTGCCATTCTAGGATTCCATTTCCGAGTACCATGACCAAAATGAATTCCTGCTTCCATCATCTCTTCCAAATGGATGTTCCAATACCTTCTTGCCATTTCTCCCCCACTTCCTCTTTTTTTTTTTTTTTAAGAGACGAGGCGCCCTGAAATAAATAATTGTTCCGAGGGAACCTTCTCTTCTACCAAAGAGTGACCATTGATACACGACCCAGGCCATTCATTACTTTCTATTCATTATTATCCTTCGTTCTATTCATTATTATCTTTCTTTTCGTACCATTAAAAAATCAAATGATCACAAATAGTTAAAAGAATTCGCTCCTAGGACTCATTAAACCCTCTAAGCAATTGTGCTCTGATGTATCATGGAAAGTGAAAGTCGTTGAAATGCACGAGTCAAATAATTCTCTGTGGTGTAAGAAAATATCTCTCATTTCCCCCCCGAATAAATTCCCTTTTTTTCTTTCCAAAAGAATGTTGTTATGCTGCCTTGAACAGTGGACTAATCCTTTGAATCCGGTACCGACTGGTATTATCCCCCCCAGAACAACGTTTTCTTTCAGGCCTTTCAACCAATCGATACGACCTCGGAGAGCAGCTTTTGCTAAAACTCGCGTGGTTTCTTGAAAACTTGCTTCGGATATAAAACTTTGAGTATTCAGAGACGCTCTCGTTATTCCCAATAAGATAGCTCGATAACAGATCACTTCTTCCAAAGCGCGCCCCATTCGTTCCGCTCGTAACAATCCAATCAGTTCGCCGGGTAAAAAAATATTAGACATTCCATCTTCGGAAACGAAAACTTTTGATGTTATTTGACGTACAATAATTTCTATATGCCTATTATGGATCTGCACCCCCTGCGATCGATAAACCTTTTGGATCTTATTAACCAAAGAGATACGACTTTGCACTATAGTTAGCTCAGCACCAATCAAGAATCCCCAGGGAATCCCAAGAATTCTTGTTATACTCGCGTTCCAACCCTCAACTCTCTTTTCTAGGTTCATCGATATTGAATCAAGCGAACGCACTTCTAACACCTGTTCTACTTTTGGAAGACCCTGCGTTATATCACCAGATCTCGATTTTTCATATATAAATGTAACTAATGTATCCCCTTCGTAAAGGATTGCTCCATAATGCCCATGAACAGTTGCTCCAGGAGTAGCCAAATAAGGCTTAGCTGATCGTATTACTACAGAGTTAACTTGAACAATTAAAACTTGACCGGATTTTAGGTATGGTCCCCTTTTGGTTATACGTACATTTTCACAAAGAAACTGCCCAAGACTAATTATCGGGGACATTTCCTCACAATAATTAGGCTGGAGAAAATACCAATTCAAATTAAATGGATTCAAAAGGATCTTACTATCTGTATCAGGATTATAAATTTCCCCGGTTTCGTCCATTAAATAATATTTAAGTACTTGAAAAGGCTGTTTTAAATTGTCAAGTTTCAAATATTTAGTTACCGAGATATGATTATGAGTTATTAAATAGTAAAATGAATAAAAATTCGCAATTTGAAGGAATGTTCCTAAGGGTCCCAACGAAGTCTTAATTGGAGTTAGCGAATCTTTTTGAATTGGAATTGATTGTTTTATCACATTGTGATATTTTACATCGTTCAATGGACCCATTCGAAAATAATTAGATGATGATAAAATTATCAAAACTTGGCATTCCTTATTTTTATTCAACAACGTACGAATAGTTCCTTGATTTTGTCTAAGCGATTGTTCAACCCCTGCCTTGCCAAAAACGGAATAAAACGGATTGCTATTGGTGCGAGCTGAACCATTATCAGAAATTAATCCTGAACCCGACGGATGATCCCTTTTTCTGAGATACGAAATATTGGATTTCACTAAGTTGATTCTTAGGAAATCTCGAATCAGACCATTTGTACGTACTTCAACAAAGGAAGCACAAACCTCTTCGACGGAAGAACTTTTGTTGTCTTGGTCCCAATTCAACACTAAACACGTCCGAACTAATTGAAGACTTGTATCAGAAATTCCCCCAGCGGCTTTGCCCTTCCCATAAAGGACATAATTGACAACTCGAAATTGCATATTATCCTTTTCCCGCAGCGGATCCTGGGGAAAGAGTGTTGCTAAATTTATACCGTCCGCTATTTCATATGTGACTACGGGTCGAACCAAAACAAAAGACTTTTTCTTTGTAGGTGTGATCCGTTGAACATAGATCCACTTTTTCAATTTTTTTGATTCCTTAGTGGCTTCCTTAAGTTTTTTTTTTTCACTTTCTGGCGGTATCAGGATGCCACTGTGTCGGGATATCTTATCTATCTCTCCGGGAAAATGGATATCTCCCGAAAATATTTTTAGTTCAACCCCTCCCCTTTTTCTCTCCATTCGGACCAATCCGCCCACCCGGCTTCGTATATTTAAAGTGATTTGTGTGTCTACTCCAACGATACTATTATTCCGTACCATTAGGTAAGAAGATTCGGGAAAAATATGCACTTCCTCCGGAATGAAAAAAAGGCGATCTATTTTCATTTGGTATTTTGGCTTAATTTTTTTGAGTCCTCGATACTCAATCAAGTCCTCTTTTTTAACGATTGAATGCGCCCCCAGAGTCCCCCATTTAGTAATTCCGGAACTCTTTCTTCTGTATCGAGGATCGTCGAAATAAGCAAGAATACTATTTCTACGGAAAATACCCCTTACGGGTATTTCAATCGAGATACCTGAATGGGGCATTAGCTCTTTCTCTTGCGCTTGAATCGAGTGGAATGGAATAAGAAATCCATTTCTTTGCCTTTTTGCCAATAAATCCGAATTTGCGTGGAGAATTGCAGGATGGATGAGATTACAATGACCAGTACCTATGATTCTATTAAATCCCGAATAATCAGACATCTCAAGAATTCGACCTTTTTTTTTAGCAGAAAAATCAGAACTAAAAAATTTGTGTCCCGTTTGATCATTATTCACTGAGAGCGAGAGGCTAGAAATCTCTCTTCGTTCGACAGAAAGAGAATGAATATTCATTTGATCTTGATCCTTGTGGAGTGAAAAAGAAACTACACTAGATCTGCGTGAACCCCCCGACAATATCCATAAATGGCTTGTTTTTGGCAAGAGGTGGACATTACTATATGTAAATTCGGGTGCATGGTACACATCAGTACTCCAGTGCATTTCTCCCTCTGAATCAGAATAAATATGTTTTCGAACCCTCTCTTTAAAATTCAAAGTGTATGCTCCCGCCCGAATCTCAGCAATCACTTGTTCTGATTCGACATATTGATCATTTTGAACTAAAAGAAAACTTTTTGGTGGAATAGTCACATTGTGCATAATATCTTCACCCTCAATAATTACATCCAAATCTATAGAACATAGAAAAGCCGGATGCCCGTGACGTGTGCGCGTGGGATGAACCAAATCCTCATTGAATTTTATTTTACCATTAGAAGGGGCTCGTACATGTTCTGCAGTGCCCCCCGTAAATACGCCGCCGGTATGAAAAGTTCTTAATGTTAGTTGAGTCCCTGGTTCTCCAATAGATTGACCCGCAATAATACCTACGGCTTCCCCCAATTCAACCAGGTCACCATGAGTCGGACTCCGACCATAACATAATCGACAGATCCACGATGTACTCCTACAAGTAAAGGGGGTTCGAATAGATATTGCTTGTGTTCGAAGGGTTATGAGTCGATTGACAAGTCCAATCCCAATATCTTGATTTCTAATGGCAATGGATCGCTGGCCCATATATATATCGTCCGCTAATACACGACCAATTAATGTTTGGCTAAAAACCCTTTCCGACATCATCCTATTTTGATTTTGAGGACTCACAGAAATTCCTCGGACAGTGCCACAATCTGTTCTACGTACAATAATGTGTTGAACTACTTCAACAAGTCTGCGCGTAAGATATCCAGCATCTGATGTTCGGACAGCGGTATCGACAACCCCCTTGCGGGCTCCATAGCAAGAAATGATATATTCTGTTAAAGAAAGCCCTTCGCGTAAATTACTTTGAATGGGTAAATCAATCATTTGCCCTTGGGGATCAGACATTAATCCTCTCATACCCACCAATTGGTGTACTTGAGATGCATTTCCTCTAGCCCCCGAAAAAGACATTATATGGACTGGATTAAAAGGCTCAGTCATCCTAAAATTAGGATTCATTTCTTGTCGCAAATATTCACTTGTAGCATACCATATCTCAATGGATTGTCGTAGTTTTTCTATCGCGTGTACATTCCCATAATGATAGTGTTTTTCCAAAATAAAACTTTGTTGTTCAGCATCTTGGACTAGCCATCGCTTAGAAGGTATCGTTAAAAGATCATCAATGCCTAATGAAATAGATGTAGCAGTGGCTTGCTGGAACCCCAGGGTCTTTACTTGATCCAGGATGTGTGATGTATATGCCATTCCGAAGTGATCTATTAACCTGCTAATAAGTCGTTTAATGGCAGTTCCATCTATCATTTTATTGTGAAAGACCAGACTCACCCGTTCTGCCATAAGTACCTCCGTATTCCGCTGAGTAGGATTCGCCAATGGATTTTAGTCAATGAGTGGAAAACTTCCTTTTCTCGATCTTGATTCGCGTAGAAAGGTCAGCAATGGTGGTCATACTTGAACCGGAAAAGCCCAAGGAGTCGTAGAATTACTTAGTTTAGACACCAGATGATTAGGTACCATATGAGCAGGCCCGGCAAAACCCTTGTATAGCTTCTTCGATTTCTCGATAAAGAGAAATATGGCCCACGGTGGTTCGAATGTATATAGAAAGAATTTCTTTTTTTACACTTCGTACTATTAGATAATGCCCATAAATCTCATGAGAGGTACCCAAAGATTCATAGTGAACTTCGATGGGAGCTTCCCTTGAAGCAATAAGGCGTTGATCTAATCGCCACCGAAGCCACAACGGACTATCTAAATTGATTCTTTTCTGCCGATAAGCTCCAATTGCATCATAGGAATTACAAAAAAGGGGTTCTTTCGTATACTTATAGCTATTATCGTCAATTCTTTCATCTGGATAATTTCTTCGATTCCATGTATTATACCTATTTGCACAAATACCTCGACGATTCCCGCTCGTTAATACATAGAGCCCAATAAGCATATCTTGAGTCGGTATGGAAATGGGATCTCCAATAGTAGGAGACAAGAGATTCATATGAGAAAACATAAGTAAACGAGCCTCTGCTTGAGCCTCTAAAGATAAGGGTACATGAACAGCCATTTGATCCCCATCAAAGTCTGCGTTGAATCCCTTACAAACTAATGGATGTAAACAAATAGCGCGCCCTTCCACTAAAATGGGCTGGAATGCCTGTACGCCCAATCTATGCAGAGTAGGCGCTCTATTCAGCAATACTG